AAAATTCTTAGTAAAACTTTTAACAAATGAATTACGAAAATTCAAATTTTGTAAAGATGAATAAGTGGGCTTATAGAAGAAAGACGCTATAAATATTCCGAAATAAGCTATAGTCACAGAAAAAGTTGCATTTTTAACAAATTCATACCAATTTTCAGAATCTTTTGAACTTTCATGTAACAAGTTTATAGACGGAGTTAACCATTTGTCTAATATATTCAAATCAATTGCTTCTTGATTGAATTGAGTGAACGGGCTTCCTATGACTCCAACAAACAAAGTAAATAGGGATAACACAAACATCGGAAATAGCATAGTATTATCTGATTCATAGGGATAGTCAAAAGTATTTTTAGTACTAAAATGGGGACTACTAACAAAAGGGCGCATAATTTTTGTTACATTACTATTAAATGGATATGTTGTTTTTTTCATCCAAAAAGAAGACCTTTCATTATTATTCATTGTTAATAATGAGAAGAAAGGGAAGTTTTTTTTAATGATTTTTGATCCTTCTTTACCCCATAATGATATTGAATAAAGGGAGTTATTTGTTTTTCCACTGTAGTTTTTACAATAAAGGTTTAAATGTCCATCAAAAGTAAGTAAGTAGATGCGAAACATATAAAATGCTGTTAATCCTGCTGTGGAACAGGCAATTATTGCGAAAATCGGTGAATACAACCAACTATCATTAAGAATTTCATCTTTGGACCAAAAGCAGGCAAGGGGTGGAACACCACAAAGAGAAAGGGTACCTAATAAAAAAGCATTTTTTGTAATTGGCACATGCTTTGTTAAACCACCCATAAGAACCATATTCTGACTTTTATCTGGAGAATATCCAACAACCGATTCCATTGAGTGAATAATGGACCCCGATCCTAAAAACAACAACGCTTTTGAATAAGCATGAGTAATCAAATGAAATAAAGCAGCCCGATAAGACCCCATACCCAAAGCTAACATCATATAGCCCAATTGAGACATTGTAGAATAGGCTAAACTTCTCTTAATATCTTTTTGAGCAAGAGCTAAAGTAGCTCCAAATAGTACTGTTATTATACCTATCAAAGCTATTAGATTCATGATGTAAGGTATTGCTATAAAAAGCGGAAGAAGCCGAGCGACAAGAAAAATTCCCGCTGCTACCATGGTAGCAGCATGTATAAGAGCCGAAATGGGGGTAGGACCCTCCATAGCATCGGGTAACCATACATGAAGAGGAAATTGAGCAGATTTAGCAACAGCACCTGCAAATAATAGGACGGCGCACAAAGTAAGAAATAATAAATTTACCTCATTATTATCAATCAAGTTATTGAATATTTGAAATAAATCCCGAAATTCAAAACTCCCCGTTGTCCAATAAAGACCTAAAATTCCTAATAATAAACCAAAATCCCCTACGCGATTAGTTACAAATGCCTTTTGACAAGCATTCGCCGCAGTAGGTCGAGTGAACCAAAAACCTATTAATAGATAAGAACACATTCCAACCAATTCCCAAAAAATATAAATTTGGATCAAATTAGAACTAGTAACTAATCCCAACATTGACGTATTGAACAAACTCATATACGCAAAAAATCTCAAATATCCTTGATCATGAGACATATAATTGTCACTATAAATAAGAACCATAATTCCAACAGTCGTGATTAATATTGCCATAATACAAGTAAGTGGATCGATGAAGTAGCCCAACTCTAAAGAAAAATCATTATTGATAGTCCAAGACCATACATATTGATAGATATAACTAGTATTTATTTGATCAATAGACAGATAAACTGCAAAAATCATAACTATACTTAACAATAAAATACTCGGAAAAGACCACATACGTCGAAGGTTTTTGGTTGCCGTCGGAAAAAGTATAAGACCCACTCCTATTAAGATAGGAATTGGAAGTGAGATGAACGGTATGATCCATGAATATTGATATGTATATTCCATAAAAAAAGTATATTAAATTCCTAATTAATTTTTCTGATTCACCAGCTCTTATCTCTTTTCAAAAGGATCAGTTAATAACAAATTTAAATATCCAAAACTTAAATAGAATTTTCTTTTTCCATTCTTAATTTTTTGCCAAATACTTCAAATATTTCAAGTCACGAAGTTACAATTGTTCAAATAAGATGATCCACTGAAACTATTAATGAACACACCCATTATTTTTAAGTCAAATTTTTTGACAATATAGAAACTGAAAATTTTCTTTATTATTTAGTATGCATTACAAAAAGTATGCATTACAAAAATTACCCGCTCTAGAGCAAGAAAGAATAATTAGACCAAAAACACTATTTTATTTTGGTATCAATCATAAAAGACAGTCTACAAGTTGATCCAGTAAAATAAGACTTCTTTGTATTAAATTCTACGAATCATTAAACAATTTTTGTTTTTTGACAAAATAACATTATATATATGTTGTTTTTTCTTTGTTTCTAATCTAAGAATTTAGAATTTTCGATAGCTATATTAGGAGTATACTATAATTTCAAGAATAAATGGATAATAAATAGTAAAGAACAATTCATTTTGAACAATAGATGTCTTTCACATTCAACTATAGTAATGAATAATCAATTATAATTTTGTAATGGCAGTTCCAAAAAAGCGCACTTCTATATCAAAAAAACGGATTCGGAAAAATATTTGGAAAAGCAAAGGGCGTCGGGCAGCGTTGAAAGCTTTTTCACTAGCAAAATCTCTTTCAACGGGTAATTCAAAAAGTTTTTGGGGGGACAAATCAAATAAATACTGAAAGATTGGAATAATCTGAATTGGTTTGACTCAAAAAACAGCCTAGTAAAAGTTCGTTTATAATTTATATAAATAATTAAATAAGATAAATAAGAATTTTTTTTTATCAAAGCAATTAGTGGAATTTTCCTAATGTTTTGAGCGGATAAATATGAAATTCCTTTTCCTTTTTGTAGGCTATGTAAAAAAAGGCTATGTAAAAAAAAAATAAGAAATCTTTTGTTTACTCAATTTAAAAATGGAAAATGGTACTTTTTTGTTCAAAGAATAAAAAAGGTTGACCTTTCTTTTTCATATCTTTGTTTTATCATTTTCGGGATGGGGAAAATATGAATCCCCATCGCCCCACTAAACCAAAAAGTTTTTCTTCATTTTTGATTTTATTATATATTTTCGATATTATATATAATATCGAAATATAGAAAGTAAACTGAAACTCTTTATTAAAAATTTAATAAGACATTGAAACGACGACATTAGTTGATTAAGTTAAAACCTTCTTTTTTGAATTCTATGAACCCTTACCTTATTTCTTTTGTAGAAATCATTATTACTATTATAGAATATATCCCGCCGAATACATAATGAAATTGGTTTGAAAAATCCTATCAAATAATTATTAAATGAAGAAAATGGACACCTTAAATTCTTATTGAAATAAATGAAATCGGATAAGATTTTTATTGGAAACGCTCAAATCTCCTATTTTTTTCCCTTTAATGAAATTATCGTTTTAAAATAAAGAGTTTTTTATCCACGATAAATATTTAAAAAAAATATTCCATTGAATTGAAAATTCAGTCGATTTTTTCAATCTCGACGATTGAATAATAATAGGTTATTATGATTTCGAGAAAGCCGCTATGGTGAAATCGGTAGACACGCTGCTCTTAGGAAGCAGTGCTAGAGCATCTCGGTTCGAGTCCGAGTGGCGGCATGCCATTTTAAATTATAAAAAAAAGTTCTATAATATAATAAATTAAAGTCCCAGATATTAATTCAAATAATTGAATTGAGGGACCTTTCTATTTTTTTTTTTTTTATGATATTTTCAACTTTTGAGCATATATTAACTCATATATCTTTTTCGGTCATTTCAATTGTCATTACAATTCAGTTAATAACCTTATTAATCACTGAAACCGTAGGACTCTACGTTTCGTCAGAAAAGGGCATGATAGCTACTTTTTTCTGTATAACAGGATTATTAGTTACTCGTTGGATTTATTTGAGGCATTTACCATTAAGTGATTTATATGAATCATTACTATTTCTTTCATGGGCTTTCTCCATTATTCATCTATTTACGTATTTAAAAAAATATAAAAACCATTTAAGTGTAAGCGCAATAACTGCGCCAAGTACTATTTTTACACAAGGTTTTGCTACTTCAGGTTTTTTAACTGAAATGCATCAATCCCCACTATTAGTTCCCGCTCTCCAATCTCATTGGTTAATGATGCACGTAAGTATGATGGTATTAGGTTATGCAGCTCTTTTATGTGGATCATTATTTTCAGTAGCTCTTATAGTGATTACATTTCAAAAAGCTATAAGAATTTTTGGTAAAAACAATAATTTATTAAATGCGTTATTTTCCTTTAATGAGATCCAATACATCAACGAAGGGAACTATTTTGTAAGAAACACTTCCTTTTTTTCTTCGAAGAATTATTATAAGTCTCAACTGATTCAACAATTAGATCATTGGAGTTATCGTATTATTAGTCTAGGGTTTATCTTTTTAAGCATAGGTATTCTTTCAGGGGCAGTATGGGCTAATGAGACATGGGGATCGTATTGGAATTGGGACCCAAAGGAAACTTGGGCATTTATTACTTGGACGATATTCGCAATTTATTTACATACGCGAACAAATAAAAATTTTGAAGGTGTAAATTCCGCAATTGTGGCCTCTATGGGTTTTCTTATAATTTGGATATGCTATTTTGGGGTCAATCTATTAGGGATAGGGCTACATAGTTATGGTTCATTTACATTAACATCTAATTGAATTCATTCAAGAAAGGGCCTGACGAACACAAACATGAGAGGGTATAGATAAGAAAACTGTGTGTAAGACATCGAGAACCTTTTGAATCACTACATTACTTGATTCAAATGGTTCTCACAAAAGCCAAATGTATGAGGAAGTCCAATTCATTTTTTTATTTAACTTAAGAAAAAAGACTTCTTTTTTTTTATTGTGCAACGAACGATTAAAAAAAATTATTATAGTATTTCTGTTTCATTTTTTTATGAAAACTATCTAGCAAAATAATTAGATAAAATAGCTTCGACCTTGTCAACTGATAGTGAGAAAACAAAATCTGGATAAATACCAATACCTATGACAGGTATAAGGATAGAGATCGCAACAAACAACTCTCGTGGTCCCGAATCAAAAAAATAAGAATTTTGAGCATTAAAAAGCTTATATCCATAGAACATCTGGCGTAACATAGATAATAAATAAATGGGAGTTAATATAATTCCAATTGCCATTACCAAAGTAATTACCATTTTTGTCATTAAAAGATATTTTGGGCTGGTAATTATTCCAAAAAAGACTATTAATTCTGCAACAAAACCGCTCATACCGGGCAATGCAAGGGAAGCCATCGATAAGATACTGAAAGTCGTAAATATTTTTGGAATTGGGATAGCCAGTCCTCCCATTTCATCAAGATAAACCAGACGTATTCTATCATAACTTGTTCCCGCCAAGAAAAAAAGCGCAGCGCCAATAAATCCATGAGAGATTATTTGTAAAATAGCTCCATTCAGTCCCGTATCGCTTATAGAACCAATTCCTATAATTATGAAACCCATATGAGAGACGGAGGAATAAGCTATTCTTTTTTTTAAATTGCGTTGACCCGAAGATGTTGAAGCTGCATAGATTATTTGAATTATGCCTACTATGATCAACCAGGGTGAAAAGATAGAATGGGCGTGGGGTAATAATTCCATATTGATCCGAACCAATCCATATGCTCCCATTTTTAATAAGATTCCGGCTAGAAGCATACAAGTACTGTAATGTGCCTCTCCGTGGGTATCTGGTAACCATGTATGTAAGGGTATAATCGGTGATTTGACAGCAAAAGCAATAAGAAATCCGATATAGAATAGTATTTCCAGTGCTATAGGATACGATTGATTAGCTGATGTTTCAAAATTTAAAGTTGGTTCATTAGAACCATATAAACCGATACCCAGAACTCCCATTAACAAAAAAATGGAACCTCCCGCAGTGTACAAAATAAACTTTGTAGCTGAATACAACCGTTTCTTTCCGCCCCACATCGATAGAAGTAGATAAACGGGAATTAATTCTAACTCCCACATGATAAAAAATAGTAAGAGGTCTCGAGCAGAAAATGATCCTATTTGACCGCTATACATTGCTAACATTAGAAAATGGAATAATCGGGAATCTCGAGTAACTGGCCAAGCCGCTAAAGTAGCTAAAGTGGTGATAAACCCCGTCAGTAAAATGGGTCCTATGGAAAGTCCATCGATTCCCAATCTCCAGTAAAAATCCAAAAAAGGGATCCATTTATAATTCTCCATCAATTGGATTAATGGATCGTCTAATACGAAATGATAACAAAACGCATAGGTTGTTAGAAGCAGCTCGAGTACACAGATACATATAGTATACCATCTCATTACTTTATTTCCTCTATGAGGGAAAAAGAAAAGTAATAAACCCGCAAATATTGGAAAAACTACAACTGTTGTTAACCAAGGAAAATAATTCGTAGTAAAAACAAGATACACTTGGACTAAAAAAACCCATGTTCGAAAATGAAATAAAAAAAAATATATATATATGTATATTTATTTTCGAGCACGAGTTTTTGTCGGTAAAAAATAAATCAAATGTATTCAAGGGGGCTTTTAGAGAACGTATCAATAAGCTAGACCCATGCTTCGAGTTGTTTCATGCCATAAATAAACGCGAACACTCAAGAAATCCGTCGGACAGGCAGATTCACATCTCTTACAACCAACACAGTCTTCCGTTCGTGGAGCCGAAGCTATTTGCTTAGCTTTACATCCGCCCCAAGGTATCATTTCTAATACATCTGTGGGGCAAGCTCGGACACATTGAGTACACCCTATACATGTATCATAAATCTTTACTGAATGTGACATTGGATCTATAATTTTTTTTAAGACTATAAATTTTCGATCGAGTAAATTTGTAAATGAATTATATATTTAGATACCAGATGAGTCAATAATTTATCAGAATTTTGATAATAAATCTACTTTCAGATTAACTCATGCGATAGGGCCAAGATACTTTGAATTTTTACGTTTTCGTAAACATTATAATGGATTACGTATGATACAGATAATTTTACTTGATGAATATAATCATTTATCTCATAAATAAATAAATACTACTTATTCAACAAATTCGATTGATTGATACGAGTTGATTTTCTGTTACGATAAATTGACGAAAGAATAGCTGGGCCAATAGCTGCTTCAGCGGCTGCAATAGCTATAACAAAAATTGAGAAAATATTCCCTTTTAATTGGCGACTATCAAAAAAATCAGAAAATGTTACGAAATTAATATTAACTGCATTCAGTATAAGCTCAAGACACATAAGGGCCCTAACCATATTTCGGCTCGTGATCAATCCATAGATACCGATAGAAAATAAATAGGCACTTATAATAAGTACATGTTCGAGCATGATTGATCAACTCCTTATCAATTCCGATTCATTTCAATATGAACAAAAATGTAATAGATTCAATTCAATTGACAAAAAAAAAGTACACAACAAGGGAATATATTGGTAATCGATCGAATAAAAGAATTTTGAGTTTAGACCGAAAAAATCTTCAATATAGAATTGAAGGGGAATGTGTGGGATAACATAGAACAAAGTTTAATTTATGCTATTTCTAACTAAAGATTTATTACTGGCGAGCCACGGCAATTGCACCGATCAAAGCAGCTAAAAGAATGATTGAAATGAGTTCAAATGGAAGAAAAAAATATGTTGATAAATAAATTCCAATTTGTTGACTATTACTTATTAAATCTTGCTCTAGAATCTGATTTGATCGTGTAGTCCAAATAATACCATACCATGACGTATCCACAATAGTAGTCATTAGTGAAACAAAAATACTTGTACAAACCAGAAAAGTAACTCCATTCCCAACGGTCCAAAGATTAAAATCTTTGGAATATTCTGAACCCTTCATGAACATCACAGCAAATATGATTAAAACATTTATAGCTCCCACGTAAATAAGGAGTTGCGCAGCAGCTACAAACTGGGCGTTTGCTAGAATATAGAATAAGGATATAGAAACAAGAACCAGTCCCAACGAAAAAGCAGAATAAATGGAGTTGTTAAATAATAGTACTCCCATACTTCCTAATATAAGACCTGATCCCAACAAGACTACAAGAAAATCATGTATCGGTCCAGGCAAATCCATTATATGTAGTAAAAAAAGAGATAAATAAATCTAAATGTTTTTCATGACCTTATTGATCTGACCAGGAAAAAAAATGTATAATCAATTCCTAATTAAATCTTAAGGGGTGTGAATTAATGTAGGTACAGTTATTGTATTAATCTTAGTTTTGATCTGAAAGAGTAGAGTAGATTGAAACTATATATTTCGAAATATATAGTTTCAATCTAAATTAAGCTGCAATTCTCATGAATCAATAGTTTGGATTTGTAGGTAGTGACCAAACAAACAAAACGAAAGAAACCTCATTTCTTTAGATCAAAACGGAACCTTAGTAATTTCCAATTACTCTTTAATCAACGGATTTACTTATTTTAAACTGAAATTCGAGGCAAATTCTAATTCAAAATTGTTCTAATTGTATAATCATCAACTACTGACATCGGTAAACGACCCAAAGAAATTTGATTATAATTCAATTCGTGACGATCATAAGTAGAAAGTTCATATTCTTCAGTCATTGATAAACAATTTGTTGGACAATATTCAACGCAGTTACCACAAAATATACAGATCCCGAAATCAATACTGTAATTAAGCAATCGTTTCTTTCGAATATCCGTTTCCAATTTCCAATCAACAACGGGGAGATCTATAGGACATACACGAACACATACTTCACAAGCAATGCATTTATCGAATTCAAAATGGATTCGACCGCGGAAACGCTCCGATGCGATTAATTTTTCGTAAGGATATTGAATAGTTACAGGCAAACGATTTGCATGGGATAAAGTAATCACGAAACCCTGACCAATGTACCTTGCAGCTCGTACTGTTTGTTGACCATAATTCATGAACCCAGTTACCATAGGGAACATATTGGAATATCTCTAAAGAATTTTATGTTTGTTTCTTTCTCTTGTTTGAGCAAGTCGTGAATATAGAATATGGTATTCCTTTACAGTGAAAAGAGTTGAAAAGAAGTTGTTAATAATAGATTACCGAGAGATATAGGTAAAAGAAATTTCCATCCGAGATTTAATAGTTGATCTATTCTTAGTCGGGGTAAAGTCCATCTTGTTGCTATAGAAATGAACAAGAACAAATAAGTTTTCGCTAATGTAATAAAGATACTAATTGTCATTCCAAAGACTTCATACACTTTATTTATTTCAAAAAGTTCATAACCTAATATGTATGGAATAGAGATATCCCAACCACCCAAGTAAAGAACAGTTACAAATAACGAAGAAACTAATAGATTTAGATAGGAAGCAACATAAAATAAACCAAATTTTATACCCGAATACTCAGTTTGATAACCCGCTACTAATTCTTCTTCTGCTTCTGGTAAATCAAAAGGTAATCTCTCGCATTCTGCTAAGGAAGAAATTAGAAAAATAACAAACCCTATAGGTTGACGCCACAAATTCCAACCCCAAAAACCATATTTTGATTGAGCCTCAACTATATCAACGGTACTCGAACTGTTAGATAATCATAGTCGGTAATAACATCACTGTTCTCATCGCTATTACAGAACCGTACATGAGATTTTCACCTCATACGGCTCCTTGAGGGCCTTAAATAAATCTAAGGAGCGTATCGGGATTGTTTATCTTGCTATGTCTTTTTTGTAGAATACTATAAGATAAAAATCTATCGTGTGTCCCCAAATTAACCCAATAAAATTCTGTCTGTTATAATAATAAAGAAAAAGGTTACTTCTGAATTGATCTCATCCTTAAAAAAAAAAATTTCTTTGTTGAGTAATAACTTAATTTTTCACTAAAATACTATTTATTATAAATATCAATATATTTATAAATATCAATAACCCATCGTTTTCAATTACGAAAAAAAAAAAAATTGGCTATTCCATTAGTTCATGAATTCGGACATGAATTCTATCTCTATGAATAGGGAGATAGGAAAGAAATGCATATAGTAATGGAGATAAGAAACAATAAAAAATATCTCTTTTTTGTTGTAATTGGATTCTTTCCATTTTTTTTTCGTTCCTATTCTTCTTTCTGAGAAAAAGGGTACTTACTAAATAAGGGATTATTTCGTTTCCGATAGTCATTTATTTAATGGGTGGATAGGCGTATACTCTGGATCGGAATAGTGGGGAGTACTGCCTGATCATTTCTACAAACTTAAAGCCCCAATTCGTATTCTTTTTATATTATGCGTTTTTGCAAAAATGTCCTTCTCTCTCTTTTGGATAATTTTGAAAATCTCCATTACTAATCCTTTGTATATCTTGGTGTTTCTAACCATCCACTCATTTTTGCTCAATCGGCTGTGTTATGGTAATACACATATGGTAGTACATAGAGATAATAGTGAAAACTCAATCCGGTTGATCTTTTGAGTCCGCTTCAAGACAGGATAGACCCAATCTTGGGGCTCTCTTGCGCCTATATTTTTTTCTGCTTAACTCTTATACATAGAAAATGAGACTCAATATTTTGACAGCTAATTTTTATTTATATAAGCTGTTTTCTTTCACTCATATAACTATCTGATTTAGTTCATTAATCCAAATAATAAATATAAAAATGAGGATATCTATTCAATGCATTTCAACCCTTTTCTCGAAAAAAAGTGGGAGAAGTTTATGTCTCAACGAATCACACGTAGAGATATTGATAATACACATAGAGTTAATGGTATTTCATAACTAATTGATTGAGCAGCAGCTCGTAGACCACCTAAGAAGGAATATTTATTATTGGATCCATATCCTGACATAAGAAGTCCGATGGGAGCAACACTTGAAATGGCAATCCATAAAAAAACACCGATAGGGAGATCGGCTAAAACAAGGCGATAACCAAAAGGAATTACTGAATAGCTTAGTAAAATTGATATGACTGCTATGGATGGTCCGATACTGAATAAACGAGTATCACCTCTAGATGGAAGCAGATTTTCTTTGAAAAGTAATTTTGTACCATCTGCTAAAGCTTGAAGAACTCCCAAAGGACCAGCATATTCAGGTCCAATTCGTTGTTGTATTCCTGCGGATATTTCTCTTTCTAACCATACAATTACTAGTACGCCTATTGTGATTCCCAATACAGTAGTCAAAATAGGGACAAGTACCCATAGAATTCCATAGAATTCTTTTAAGAATTCCAATCTCGAAAAAGAATTGATATCTTGGACTTGTGATGTATCAATTATCATTTTAACGATCAACTTCTCCCATAATGATATCTATGCTACCTAGTATTGTCATAATATCAGCCAATTTCATTCTTTTAACTAACTGAGGAAGAATTTGCAAATTGATAAAACCCGGCGGGCGAATTTTCCATCTCCAAGGAAAACCACCCTGATCACCTATCAAAAAAATGCCCAATTCCCCTTTGGGGGCTTCGACTCTCACATAAAGTTCTTGTTTCGCCAATTCAAAAGTTGGCGAAGGTTTTTTACTAATGAATCGATAGTCAAAGTCATTCCATTCCGGAGACCTTGCTCGATCAAAAGATCGTATTTCTAAATTTTCATAAGGTCCCCCTGGAATTCCTTCCAAAGCTTGTTGAATAATTTTTACGGATTCCGTCATCTCAGCAAGTCTGACTAAATAACGAGCTAATGAATCGCCTTCTTTTTGCCACTGAACTTCCCAATCAAATTCGTCATAACACTCATAACGATCAACTTTACGAAGATCCCATGGTATTCCGGAAGCTCGCAGCATTGGTCCTGATAACCCCCAATTTATGACCTCTTCTCCAGAAATAATACCTACTCCCTCAACTCGTTCTAAAAAAATAGGATTTTGTGTAATAAGTTTTTGATATTCAGCAACCGCTGTCAAAAAATAATCGCAGAAATCCAAACATTTATCTATCCATCCATGAGGTAGATCAGCCGCGACTCCCCCGATACGAAAAAAATTATGCATCATTCTCATACCGGTGGCTGCTTCGAATAGATCATATACTAATTCTCGTTCTCTGAAAATATAGAAGAAGGGAGTCTGTGCGCCAATATCCGCCATAAAAGGGCCAAGCCATAACAGATGAGAAGCTATACGACTCAACTCCAACATAATTACTCTGATATAGCTGGCTCTTTTAGGGACTTGAATATTTCCCAACTGTTCTGGACCATTTACGGTTATTGCTTCTGTAAACATAGTAGCTAAATAATCCCAACGTGTTACATAAGGTAGATATTGTATAATTGTTCGGTTTTCTGCAATTTTTTCCATCCCCCTGTGTAAATAACCCAATATCGGTTCACAGTCAATAACATCTTCACCATCCAAAGTAAGGATGAGTCGAAGAACACCGTGCATTGAGGGGTGGTGAGGTCCCATATTGACTATCATGAGGTCTTTTCTTGTAGCTGGTCCATTCATAAGTTTTTCCTCGATTCATCTTTCCATGAATTGCTGAAAATGAAAATAAGTTCATAAAAATTCAAGATCTAATAAATCAAATAATTCAAAATTACTTTTTAAATTACTGAGTTTTTGACTCCCGAATATCCAATTGATTAATTAATTCTTTATAACGCATTTTATTTTTCTTTGATAAATAAGAAAGTAATCGTTGGCGTTTTCCGAGAATTTTACGTAGACCTCTTTGAGATAAATAGTCTTTTTTGTGCAATTCCAAATGTGAAGTAAGTCTTCGTATCTTATTGGTGAAACTGACTACTTGAAATTCAACGGATCCTCCATTTTCTTTTTTTTCTTCTTGCGAAATAACTGAGCTGAATGAATTTTTTACCATAAAATGAAATCTCCTTAGCCTCCCTTTTTTATTTTTTTTATAAATTATTATTGATCAGTAATAATAATGTTACTCATTTTAATTTGATATACACAATAATCGTACTTTGATTAAGAATTTCTATTCTTTTTTTTTTTTTAATAAAATTTAGCAATCCAATTTTTGAAAATTGTATTTAGATAGGTATACAAAAGTCTGGTATATTTCTGCATGCACAAAAAATATTTAGACTGCAGATTTGAATTTAAAATGAAATAAGAATATTTTCTGGATTCATTTCTAAATCGAATAGATACCTCATTGAATTAAATTAATATCCTCTATCAGAATCTAAGAGAGTGCCATATGTGTATTTCTTTGTCTTCATATACCATATAAGGTCATATAAGGTACGGGCAATATAGGAAAAATGGAGCATTAACTAATTTTCAATTGTGGATACATATGGATCCTTAGCATACTAAAACGACTGCTATTATTGGTATCAAACCAATAACGATTCATACAAGCTAAATCTTCTAATCGATAATTGGGCCAAAGAAAGAACTTTAAAATTTTTAGTTTATTTTGATATCTATCAAGATGTTTGCTTCTTTTATCTAAAACTTGATCATCCGTTTTCACCTTATTTCCATTGTCAAATGCTGTATTTCTATGGATATCATTTTTATTCCCAGAATTGAAACAAATTAGAATTCGAAACTCTCTCCGACCTCTAGGGGATAAGATATTTTCCGGAACAAGCAAATCATAATGATTGCTGGTTCTATTTTCAGTCGTTTTTTGATGTATGGATTCAGCAAAACTCCTCTTATAAGGATAGCCTTTTTCTTGATATCTTTGATTAAATTGGTACTTAGTCTTCTGAACTAATGAAATACCTATGGTTTGAGACATAATAAATTTTCCATCATTTTTTACAGACAGACGAACGGGTTCGATAATAAATATTCCATGTTTAAGGATCTCGTCCAAAGTTATATCGTTCGACATAGGTAGCAGGAAATCCAGATTTAATTCGTTATTGCGAATAGCAGCTAGACTAAGTTTTTTGAAATCTAGCCGTCTAAGCATGAAAGAAAATCCTTTGAGGTTCATGAAAAGGCTTTTACTTATTTCGGGATTAGGCCAGTTCAATTGAAAACGAAAATGGCCTGTTCGGAGCACACCAAGCTTCCCTTCAATCTTTTTCTTGGATTTCTTTTTCTTTATACCTTTTTTCACATCTGCTCCCGCAGAATCTTCTTGAAGATTTTTTGTGTGGTTTGAGAGAACTGAGTCAACACCCTCTTTGGCCACAGATTCTTTTTTTGCTTTATTTCCATTTTTCTTTTCATTTTTCTTTTCATTTTTCTTTTCAATGAGTTTTTTTTTTTTACTAAAAATTTCATTTTCATTCAAATCGAAAAGAAGTGATTTGATTGGTATGATCCATGGCTTAATCTTATATGCATTATAAAGTATCAAAAATTTTGGAAAGAACCACTTATGGTTCCAATTCGATCTGTAACTACTTATTTTTTCTTCACTCATTCTCATCCAATCAAAAAGGATTTGTTTTTTATTGTTGGATGGGTTGCTTTTTTGATCTTGATTAATTGTGAGATAAAACAATTGTTTCTTTTTTATTTTTTGAATTATTTTCTCATTTTTTTTTTTTATTAGTTGAAAATAATTAACCCCAGTTTTAGTATTTTTTTTACTGTTCGTGTTAGACTCAATATGGCTCCAGACTCGAATATCTACCTTATTTTTAATAGAAAAATGCAGCATTCTCCAATCTAAATATTTTCTATCCATAGTTTTTTCCAGATCTAGAATAGCATTTTCTACTAGATAATTATTGATAGGGATATCAGTCAGTATATCAAAAAATTTCCATTTATCCGTGTTGTACTTATAAGAACTTTCTTGATTTTTTTTTACTTGTACTGGTAATTCATAAATATATGAATCTTTATTATCTTCATAATTAATAGATTTATATGATAAAGAATCATATATATATTTTTTTTTTTTATTCGGTAATGAGTAGTGTGTTTCAAAATTATTTTGTTTTTTGTAATCAATTAATCCTTTTTTTTCATCTGAATAACATTGGTTAAAATCTTTATTTTTACGATCTTTCTTGACTCTATTTCGCCATTTTTTGGGGAGTAATTTTGACCATCTAATCGGATATAAATCGAAGTTATAATGACCCCTTAACAAGTTTTTCCATTGATTTATCATTCCAGAATTTTCAAGATTCTTTTGTTTCTTTTGTTTTAGGTCGGAATGTAATATTTCGTGTGCTCCAACAACTTCAACAAAATAATCCTGTATTTCATTCTTAAGAAAACGAGATGTTCCGTGATATTGAAAGACAGGTCTTAACTTAGATAAGTTAATAATTTGTGTTTGTGATAATTTGTAAAATAAGTATGCTTGCGACAAGTATGAAAAGTCCCAAAACATCTTTACATTCTTATTAGTAATATTCGAAAGTAACTTTTTGATAGTTGAAATAATTATACTTTGATTTGGTTTATCAATTATTTCTTGATTTGCTTCATTATTGAAAAAGTATTTTGTAATTTTTTTTTTAATTGAATCTTGGCCATTAATCATACCTTGAAAGATATCTATGTATATGTTTTCAACAAAAAATTTTAGAAACTGATACGATTTACGAATTAATCGTACATTTCTTTTTTTTAATATTTTAAAAATATTTTTCTGAGATTCAAATATTTTCTCATCATAACTCATTTTGTTAGGACTAATATTTAGTTCTGTATTTAGCAACAGTTTTTTCCTGTTTTTTCGAATTTTTTCAATTATTTTTAGCATGTTGTTTGTTCTATCAGTCAACTCTTTCATCTTTGTTTCTCTCAATGAAAAAATTGTCGAATCCATAGACCAAATTGGAATGGACGAGCTTTTTATTGAATTTTTTTCGTTTTTAGCTTCAGTCAACTCGTATATTTCTTTCAATTCCAATAATCCATTTGGGTTTCTTTGGAAAAATTCTATTTTTTTTTTTGTTAGCAATAAAATGGGTTTGATGACCCATTTTTCTGTTGCAATATTAATATTTCGAAAAATTTTTTTTCTTAAAAGTAAAAGTCTTCGAAAAGACTTCTTTCTCCAGTTTTTTAATTGTTCTTTTTTTTTGTTTATGAACTCTATTAACTCTATTAAGTCGGATTCAAAAAACAAGAATGGGTTTTCGGCAGACCCAAAAGGCTGTTCAGTTTCTGTTCCAAAAACTGTTAAAAAACAAAACTCCTTTTTTCCTTTCTTTTTTGATCTGTGCCACGATTGCAGACGAAAAGGAAATAAGATCTTTATTTGAATACCGTCTGTTAACCAATTTTTTGGAAATTCGTTTTCTCCTAATGGAATAGCATTATATGTGCACTTTACATATATTTCTTTATTCCAATTTTTAAAATCCTCAAACAAGTGAGGAGGTGACAATAATAGTATACGGGTAATGTTGGTAGCTATTATCACTGAGGGTAAGATAATATATTTTCTCAAAAATGCTTGAGTTATTAACAAAGAACCTCTTATTAGTTGACCAAATCGTATGCTCTCCCAGAGTTCTCCTATTTGTATAGTTTTTTCTTCCTTCCTTTTTAGCGATTTTTCTTTTTGCTGCTCTAGCCTTGTCTTTTCTTCTATATTATCCTCAATAGGCCATTCTGTGTTTGGCCGTGTCCAAGTTCTAAAAAGGTTTTCTATTTCTCCAACAATATACAAATCAGAAGGAAAAGATTTGTGTCTGTCAAAAAAAAGATAAGAATTTAAACCTTGAAACGGTTGAAAAATAAATATTTTACGTCGTTGAGCACGCATAGAGCCTTTGATTATCTCTCGACGAAAATCCCATTGGTTGGCATAGCGTATAAGAGCCAGTTCCGTTGGTTCATCCTTAGTCTGAATTTCATTTTCATCCTTAGTCTTTATTTTCTTTTCATCCTTAGTCTTTATTTTCTTTTCATCCTTAGTCTGAATTTCATTTTCATCCTTAGTCTGAATTTCATTTTCATCCTTAGTCTGAATTTCAGTTTCATCCTTAGTCTGAATTTTAGTTTCATCCTTAGTCTTTATTTCAGTTTCATCCTTAGTCTGAATTTTAGTTTCATCCTTAGTCTGAATTTCATTTTCATCCTTAGTCTTTATTTCATTTTCATCCTTAGTCTGAATTTGATTTTCATCCTTAGTCTTTATTTGATTTTCATCCTTAGTCTGAATTTCATTTTCATCCTTAGTCTCAATTTGATTTTCATCCTTAGTCTCAATTTCATTTTCATCCTTAGTCTTTATTTCAGTTTCATCCTTAGTCTTAATCTCATTAGTCGAAGTAGAAGTCTTCTTAATTTTCTTAACGTCATTATTCAAAATTACGACACGTTTGTATTTTCTTGAACGAATTTGATAATCTAACACGAGGTCTCCATCGGTTATGTCGTACACTTGGTCTATCTCCCTGATTAAGTTGTATGACCAGCGAGGAACTTTTT